TACACACGTCTTTTTTTCGGAGGTCTACAGCCATTATGTGGCATAGGGGTTACATCCCGTACGAAAGTTAATAGTATACCACTTCTACGAATAGCTCGTAATGCTGCGTCTCTTCCGAGACCGGGACCTTTTATCATGACTTCTGCTCGTTGCATACCTTGATCAACTACTGTACGAATAGCATTTGCTGCAGCAGTTTGAGCGGCAAAGGGTGTCCCTCTTCTCGTACCCTTGAATCCACAAGTACCGGCCGAGGACCAGGAAACCACCCGCCCCCGCACATCTGTAACTGTGACTATGGTATTATTGAAACTTGCTTGAACATGAATAACTCCCTTTGGTATTCTACGTGCACTCTTACGTGAACCAATACGTACATTCCTACGTGAACCAGTTCTCGGTATAGCTTTTGCCATATTGTATCATCTCATAAATATGAGTCAGAAATATATGGATATATCCATTTTATGTCAAAACAGATTTCTTATTTGTACATTGAGCCCTTTAGCGGGTCTGATTATCCTTGTCTTTGTTTATGTCTCGGGTTGGAACAAATTACTATAATGCGCCCCCGCCTACGGATTAGTCGACATTTTTCACAAATTTTTCGAACGGAAGCTCTTATTTTCATATTTGTCATTCCTTATCTTAATTCTTTTTTGGTAGAAAATAAGTTTCTTGAAATTTTGCATCTCGAATCGTATCGAATAAAAATGACCTAATCTTTCGAATCCTTGTTTCGGAGTCGATAAATTATACGTCCTCTGGTTGAATCATAACGACTTACTTCAATTTTGACTTTATCTCCTGGCAGTATCCGTATAAAACTACGTCGGATCTTTCCTGAAACGTAACCTAGAATCAGATCTTCATTATCTAACCGAACTCGGAACATGCCATTGGGAAGCGATTCAGTAATTAAACCTTCATGAATCCATTTTTGTTCTTTCATTTCAGGTAAAGCCCCCCTGAAGTATCAATTAATGGAGGAAAGACGATATTAGACAACTCACCCCCTTTCTTTTTTTTTTTACAAATAGGAAGAGGTTTCGGATCCCATTTGGATATTAAATGGATTACCATATATAACACAAAATTTCTCCACCGATTCGTTCTAGTCGAGCCTCCCGGTCTGTCATTATACCCCGAGAAGTAGAAAGAATTACAATTCCCATCCCACCTAAAATTCTAGGAATTCGTTGAGAGTTAGAATAGATTCGTAAACCGGGTCTACTGATCCGTTTTAAATTTAAAAAATTTCTATAGGGTCTTTTCCCATTCCTTCTATGTCGAAGGGTTAAAACCAAAAAATATTTGTTTTTTTCTCGATGTTTTCTGACGTTTTCGATAAAACCCTCTCGGAAAAGTATTTTAACAATATTTTCGGTAATATTAGTAGATGCTATGCGAACAACTCTTTTTCTATCCATATCAGCATTTCGTATAGAGGTTATTATCTCAGCAATAGTGTCTCTACCCATGATGAACTAAAATTATTGGTGTCTCAAAATTGGATATAATCAACATGTTTTTCTTTTTTTTTTTTATTGATTTATGAATAGGAATTTTGCAAGGTATATGCGTGAGACACAATCTACGAATTAATCTAGTTCTTAATCTATTTCTTTCAAATACCCCAAAGATATCACGATCTCATTTTATTTTATAATACCTCGGGAGCTAATGAAACTATTTTAGTAAAATTCAATTTTCTCAATTCACGGGGGATTGCCCCAAAAATTCGAGTTCCTTTTGGATTTCCTTCTTGATCAATCACAACTGCAGCATTGTCATCATATCGTATTATCATACCGCTGTCACGTTTTAGTTCTTTACAGGTACGAACAATTACAGCTCTCACTACTTCTGATTTTTCTAGGGGCATATTTGGTACTGCTTCTTTAATCACAGCAACAATAACGTCACCAATATGAGCATATCGACGATTACTAGCTCCTATGATTCGAATACACATCAATTCTCGAGCCCCGCTGTTATCCGCTACATTTAAATGGGTCTGAGGTTGAATCATATCAAATTTTTTGTTTATTCTTCCAATGCAAAGGATGAAGAAAATAAAAGAAATATTGTTTGTCCAAAAAAAGAAACCTGCGTTTTTGTTTCATCCCTAAGATTCATCTCTGTCGGTTCTACATTTTTATCCCGAAATAATAAATTGAGTTCGTATAGGCATTTTAGATGCTGCTATTAAAATAGCCCTTCTAGCTATATTTTCGGTTACTCCACCCATTTCATATAGTATTCGCCCCGGTTTAACAACAGCTACCCAATATTCAGGGGATCCTTTCCCCGAACCCATACGTGTTTCAGCAGGTCTTACTGTAACTGGTTTGTCTGGAAATATACGGACCCATATTTTTCCACCACGGCGTGCATTTCGTGTCATTGCTCGTCGACCTGCTTCGATTTGTCTAGATGTGATCCAAGCAGGTTCAAGTGCCTGAAGAGCATATTTACCGAAACAAATATGATTACCTCGATAAGATATTCCCTTCATTCTTCCTCTATGTTGTTTACGGAATCTAGTTCTTTTGGGGTTATAGTTGATGGTTGTTTCAGAATTCCATCTCTACTACAGAACTGGACGTGAGAGTTTCTTCTCATCCAGCTCCTCGCGACTAAAAGGATTCAAAATTGAATTTCAATTAATTTGAATAGATATTTGAATAGATAAGATATTAGTAGATATTAGAACATTTTTATAAAAAAAAATGTTTCTAATGTGCTAATAAATCTTGATTTTCTTTTGTCCTTTATCCAAAAAAAAGAAAGTTTTCGCGGGCGAATATTTACTCTTGCAATCTCTATTTCAGTCGTAGCACTTGCTCATGACTTCTCAGAATAGATGAATTGATTTCCGGTTCATTTCGCCATCCCGACTAGTGAATCAGTAAGATTCATTTGTTCAATAAAATCTTTTGCATTCACAGGTTACATCGTTCCCACCGCTTCGTATTTAATGGTTAGGTCAAAATTCTACAACGGAGCTCATAATCTAATTTATTCTTGAGTCAACCTTCTTAGTCTTTATTGGCTCGAAGCTCTTGATTTTTTTCTTCTATAACTATAAGAAGGATTCATTTAATGTTTCATTATGGATGAATCAATTAGTATTGATGCTTTATTACACTGTCTTTTATGAGATGACTCATAGACCTTACATATTGGAATTCTATATCATTGATATTCTTTTTCTTTCTTTCTCTCATCCTTCCATTTATCCACACCTTTCTTCTGTATTTTGCTTTCAACTTAGAATTCAAGTTTATTCAAAAAAAATTCAGTTGCTACAAAGATATGATCGATTTCTCATATCTTGACTGGTTCTTTAGATCCAGATAATACGAAGTGATGAGTTGGTTTTCATACTACCGGGCTGGTCTTTTTTTAATCCTAACCCTAAAAAAAACCAACGAGTCACACACTAAGCATAGCAATTATATGAAAAGTTCAATCGAATTTTTATTCAACCCTATAGAATTAAGAATTAGAATTGCTTGCGTTGATTGGCCAGAAAAAGAATTAAAGTTTTCTTATTCTTCTTCCTTGTCTATAAAAATCCAAATTTTGATGCCTAATACCCCATAGATAGTCCGAACTGTATAGCAACAATAATCAATTTTAGCTCGAATAGTTTGTAGGGGAACTCTACCCTCTCTGATCCATTCGACACGTGCAATTTCTTTTCCGTCGATACGACCTGCAATTTGTACTTGAATTCCTTTTGTATCTGCTTGTTCAGTTAATTCAATAGCCTTTTTCATTGCTTTTCGAAATGAAACTCTATTCTTTAATTGTCCGGCTATAAATTCCGCAAGAATATTAGGATTTCCGTAAGGTTTTGCAATTCTTGTGATAGCAATGTTAAGTTTTCGGTTCACATAATGAAATTCTTTTTGTAGATTCATCTGTAATTCTTCGATTCCTTGCGGTTTACTTTCGATTAATAACTTTGGGAATCCCATAAAGATTATGACCTGGATCAAATCGATTCTTTTTTGAATCTCTATACGTGCAATTCCCTCGGCGCCGGAGGATATTCTCATATTTTTTTGTACATAATTTTTTATAAAATCTCTTATTTTTTGATCTTCTTGTAGACCCTCAGAATAATTTTTTGGTTGTGCAAACCAAAGAGAATGATGACTTTGGGTTGTACCAAGTCTGAAACCAAGTGGATTTATTTTTTGTCCCATACTACCCCACTACTATACATATCGTGATATACCATAGTTGTCTTTTTCCATCTAGGTTTTTTTAATGAATATAGTGATACAAATTCATATTCATCTAAAGATATATCTTTCACTACAATAGTTATATGGCAGGTAGTTCTTTTTATCGCATAGCTACGTCCTCGAGCTCGAGGTTTGAATTTCTTCGCGGTAGTACCTTCGTTAACCTCAGCTTTACTAATTATTAAATTGGCTTCGTCGGAACCCAGAATGGAACCAGCATTTGTTGCTGCAGAATAAACCAATTTAAAAATTGGATAACATGCTCTATAGGGCATGAGTTCTAGTATCATAAGTGTTTCCTCATAGGAACGTCCGCGAATTTGATCAATTACTCTTCTTGCTTTGTCTGCAGATATAGATATATGTCGACCTAACGCGTATACTTCCGTTTTTTTCTTCCGTATGCTACCTAGCGGACGCAGAGGAGGGTAGTCTTCCGTTTTTTTCCTGTTTAGTATCCTATTTAAAAAATTTGACATAAGGTTTCTCTCCTACTAATGAATCATAAGTATCTATCCAGATTTTTTTAAGATGAGATTAACGACGAGATTTATTATCACTTTTTGCATGTTCTCGGAAATTTAAAGTAGGTACAAATTCTCCCAATTTGTGACCTACCATACGATCTGTTATATAAATAGGCAAATGCTCCTTACCATTATGAATAGCAATCGTATGGCCGATCATTGTGGGTATAATGGTAGATGCCCGGGACCAAGTTACTATTATTTCTTTTTCTGC